TTGCGCTATAGTTAGCTCAGCACCAATCAAGAATCCCCAAGGAATTCCAAGAATTCTTGGTATACATTTGTTCCAACTCTCAACCCTCTTTTCTAGATTCATGGATATTGAATCAATCGAACGCACTTCTAAGACCTGTTCTACTTTTGGAAGACCCTGTGTTATATCACCAGATCTCGATTTTTCATATATAAATGTAACTAATGTATCTCCTTCGTAAAGGGTTTCCCCATAATGGCCATGAACAGTTGCTCCGGGGGTGGCCAAATAAGGCTTAGCTGATCGTATCACTATCGAGTCAACTTGAACAAGTATAACTTGACCCGATTTGAGGGGCGGTCCATTTTTGGCTATACATACATTTTCACAAATAAACTGTCCAAGACTAATTATTTTAGATGTCTCTGCACAATAATTGTGATGGAGAAAAGACCAATTCAAATTGAATGGATTTAAAATAATGTTACGGCATGGATCGGGATTAAAAATTTTTCCATTTTCATCCATTAAATAATATTTTAATTTAATCACTTGAAAAGTCTGTTTTAAATTGTCAAGTTGCAAATATTTAGTTACTAAGATCTGATTATGAGTTATTAAATGGTAAGATGAATAAAAATTCTCAATTGGAAGGCATGTTCCTAAAGGGCCCAATGAATTCCTAATTGGAATTAGGGGATCTTTTTTAATTGATTCTTTTATCACACTGTGATATTTTACATCTTTGAATGGCTCCATTCGAGAACAATTGGCTGCTGACAAAATTATCAACGACTGACATTCCTTATTTCTATTCAACAACGTATGAATAGTTCCTTGAGGTTGGTTAAGAGATTGTTGAATTTTTGCCTTGGAATAGGAATAAATGGCAGAAAAGGGGTTGATATTGGTACAATCTGATCCATTATCAGAGAGCAATCCTGACCCCGACGGATCATTCCTTTTTCCGATATACGAAATAGGGGATTTCACTAAGTTGATTCTTAGGAAATGTCGAATCAAACCATTTGTCCTTATTTCAACAAAAGAAGCACGGGCTTCTTCGCAAGAAGAACTTTTTTTGTCTTGGTTCCAATTCAATACTAAACAAGTCCGAACTAATTGAATACTTGTGTCAGAAATTCCTCGAATCGGTTTGCCATTTCCATAAAGGATATAATTGACAATTCGAAGTTGCACATTATCCCTTTCCTGCAATGGATCCGGTGGAAAAAGGGTTCCTAAATTTATACCGTCCGTTATTTCATATGTGACGACAGGTCGAACTAAAACAAAAAACCTTTTCTTACTAGGTGTAATTCGTTGGACATAGATCCAATTTTTAACTTTTTTGTATTCCTTGGAATTTCTTTTTCCTGTTCCTGGTGGTATCAAAACGCCGGTATGTCTGGATATCTTATCCGTCTCTCCAGGAAAATGGATATCTCCAGAAAAGATTTTCAGTTCAATTCGTTTTTTTTTTCTCTCCACCCGGACCAACCCACCGACTCGGCTTCTTAGATTTAAGGTGATTTGTGTATCGACCCCAACGATACTATTGTTCCGTACCATTATGGAAGAAGATCCGGGCAAGATATGCACCTCTTCAGGAATGAAAAAAAATCGATCTACTTTCATTTGGTATTTTGGCCTAAATTCCTTGACTCCTCGATACTCAATCAAATCCTCTTTTTTGATGACTGAATGCGTTTCTATAGTCCCATATTTAATAATGCCCGAACTCTTTCTTCTGTATCGAGGATCATCGAAATAAGCAAGAATACTATTTCGACGGAAAATACCATTTACGGGGATTTCAATCGAGATACCTGAACAGGGCATTAGTTCATTCTCGAGTTCTTGAATCGAGTGTAGTGGAATGATGAATTTATTTCTTCGCCTTTTTGACAATAAATCAGAATTCCCGTGAAGAATAGGCGAATATACGAGATTATACTGACCAGTACATATGATTCGATTAAGGTCTGAATAATCAGGAATCCTATCTTCTTTTTGACCATAAAAATCCGAACTAAACAATTTCTGCCTCGCCTGATCATTGGTTACTGAGAGGTTAGAAGTATATCTTCGCTTGCCAGAAAGAGAATGCGCATTCATTTGATCCTGATCCTTGTGGATCGAAAGGTAGACTAGACTGGACCTGCACGGCCCTCCTAATAATATCCATAAATGACTTGTTTTTGGTAATAGATGAACATTACCATATGTAAATTCGGGTGCATGATAGACATCGGTACTCCAGTGCATTTCTCCGTCTGAATCAGAATAAATATGTTTTCGAACCTTCTCTTTAAAATTCAAAGTGGATATTCCTGCGCGAATCTCAGCAATTACTTGTTCTGATTCTACATATTGATCGTTTTGAACTAAAAGCAAACTTTTGGGTGGAATATTCACATTATGTAGAATATCTTCACTCTCAATAGTTACATACAAGTCTATAGAACATAGAAAGGCGGGATGCCCATGACGTGTACGTGTCGGATGAACCAAGTCCTCA